TTCTGAGAGATCAAAAGGAATACGCATGCTTTATTTATCGCCAAGTAGAGATGAATACTATATGGTAGCGACGGGAAATTTTTTAGCACTGAATCGAGGTGTTCCGGAGGAACAGATTGTTCCAGCTCGATACCGTCAAGAATTTCTGACTATTGCATGGGAACAGGTTCATCTTCGAAGTATTTTTCCCTTCCAATATTTTTCTATTGGAGCTTCCCTCATTCCTTTTATCGAGCATAATGATGCGAATCGAGCTTTAATGAGTTCTAATATGCAACGTCAAGCAGTTCCTCTTTCTCGGTCCGAAAAGTGCATTGTTGGAACTGGATTGGAACGCCAAGTGGCCTTAGATTCAGGAGTTCCCGCTATAGCCGAACACGAGGGAAAGATCATTTATAACGATACTGACAAGATCATTTTATTTGCCAATGGGAATGCTCTAAGCATTCCATTAGTTATATATCAACGTTCCAACAAAAATACTTGCATGCATCAGAAACCCCAGGTTAAGAAGGGTAAATGCGTAAAAAAAGGACAAATTTTAGCAGATGGTGCTGCTACAGTTGGCGGTGAACTCGCTTTGGGAAAAAACGTCTTAGTAGCTTATATGCCATGGGAAGGTTACAATTCTGAAGATGCTGTACTCATTAGTGAGCGTCTGGTCTATGAAGATGTTTATACTTCTTTTCACATACGGAAACATGAAATTCAGACTCATGTGACAAGCCATGGTCCTGAAAGAATCACTAATAAAATTCCACACCTAGAGGCCCATTTACTCCGAAATTTAGACAAAAATGGAATTGTGATCCTGGGATCTTGGGTAGAAACGGGCGATATTTTAGTGGGTAAATTAACGCCTCAAATGGCGAAAGAATCCTCGTATGCCCCGGAAGATAGATTATTACGAGCTATACTTGGGATTCAGGTATCCACCTCAAAGGAAACTTGTCTAAAACTACCTATAGGTGGTAGGGGCCGAGTTATTGATGTGAGATGGATCCACAAAAAAGCAGGTTCTAATTATAATCCAGAAACGATTCATATATATATTTCACAGAAACGTGAAATCAAAGTAGGTGATAAAGTGGCTGGGAGACATGGAAATAAAGGTATCGTTTCAAAGATTTTGTCTAGACAGGATATGCCTTATTTGCAAGATGGAAGACCCGTTGATATGGTCTTCAATCCATTAGGGGTACCTTCACGAATGAACGTAGGACAGCTATTTGAATGCTCACTCGGGTTAGCTGGGAGTATGCTAAATAGACATTATCGAATAGCACCTTTTGATGAGAGATATGAACAAGAGGCTTCGAGAAAACTTGTGTTTTCTGAATTATATGAGGCCAGTAAACAAACATCGAATCCATGGATATTTGAACCCGAGTATCCGGGAAAGAGCGGAATATTTGATGGAAGAACGGGGAATCCTTTTGAACAGCCTGTTATAATAGGAAAGCCTTATATCTTGAAATTAATTCATCAAGTTGATGATAAAATACATGGACGTTCCACTGGACATTATGCACTTGTTACACAACAACCCCTTAAAGGAAGGGCCAAGCAAGGAGGACAACGGGTAGGCGAAATGGAGGTTTGGGCCCTCGAGGGATTCGGTGTTGCTCATATTTTACAAGAGATGCTGACTTATAAATCTGATCATCTTAAAGCTCGTCAAGAAGTACTCGGGACTACGATCATTGGAGGAACAATACCTAAACCCGTGGATGCTCCAGAATCTTTTCGATTGCTCGTTCGAGAACTACGATCTTTGGCTCTGGAACTGAATCATTTCCTTGTATCTGAGAAAGACTTCCAGATTCAAAGGAAGGAAGTTTAATTGGACTGAATCAGAAATTTTATTCTATGATTGATCAGTATAAACATCAACACCTTCGAATTGGATTAGTTTCTCCTCAACAAATAAGTGCTTGGGCAAACAAAATCCTACCTAATGGAGAAATAGTTGGGGAGGTAACAAAACCCTATACTCTTCATTACAAAACTAATAAGCCTGAAAAAGATGGATTATTTTGTGAAAGAATTTTTGGGCCTATAAAAAGTGGGATTTGTGCTTGTGGAAATTATCGAGTAATCGGAGATAAAAAAGACCAACCAAAATTTTGTGAACAATGCGGAGTAGAATTTGTTGATTCTCGGATACGTAGATATCAAATGGGTTATATAAAACTAGCATGTCCAGTAACCCATGTGTGGTATTTGAAACGTCTTCCTAGTTATATCGCGAGTCTTTTAGATAAACCTCTTAAAGAATTAGAAGGTCTAGTATACTGCGATGTGTGATTTGATCAAAATTATTATTGTACAGATTCCGAATGAGAAACTGTCATTCCATTCAATTCAATTGGGATGCCCTGGATCTGGCATGTCTCTTGGGATGAGTAACATGAAGCTCAGAATTCATGGGTGTATTGAAGACTCCCTAATCAAAAGGGAATTGGTCTATGGTCAATTCAGTAACAAATAAATATTCATT